CTGAAAATCTAGATGGAAATAAAGAAAATTCGAATTTAGAATTTTTCAAAATAAAAAAAAAAGAGGATCGTTTTTTATGGTTTGAAAAACCTTTTGTAACTCTAGTTTTCGATTATAAAAGATGGAATCGACCAAATCGATATATCAAAAATGATAAAATTGAAAATACTGTAAGAAATGAAATGTCACAATATTTTTTTTATACATGCCAAAGTGATGGAAAAGAACGAATATCTTTTACATATCCCCCCAACCTTTCCACTTTTTTTGAAATGATACAAAAAAAGATACCTTCATTTAGAAGAGAAAAAAGACCCTCTGACCAAGTTTCTACTTATTGGAGTTTGATCAATGAAGAAAAAAAGGAAAACTTAAAAAAAGAATTTTTAAATCGAATTGACGCTTTAGATAAGGAATGGTCTGTTGAAAATATACTGGAAAAAACGACTCGATTTTGCCATAACGAAACTAAAAAAGAGTATTTACCTAAAATTTATGATCCATTTTTGCATGGGGTCTCTCGGGGAAGAATCCAAAAATTCCCTAAATTCCAAATCATAACCGAAACCTATATAAAAAAAAATATAGGAGGATCTTGGATAAACAAGATTCATGGTATACTTCTGAAGATTAATTATCACAAATTTGAGCAAACAATAGAAAAATTTAATCGAGAATCTTTGTCAATAGAGAAAAAACTTTCTTTTTTTTCAGAACCCCAAGAAGAAAAAATTTATTCAGAAGAAGAAATAAAAATTTTCAAATTTTTATTTGATGTCGTTATAACTGATAGCAACGATCAAACTCTTATAAAAAATTTTATGGATTTCCATGAAATCACTAAAAAAGTTCCTCGATGGTCATACAAATTAATAAGTGAGTTGGAAGAATTGGAAGGCGAAAACGAAGAAAATGTAACAATGGAGCCTGGAATTCGTTCAAGAAAAGCAAAACGTGTAGTGGTTTTTACTGATAAAGAGCCCCATAACGAGATTTATACTAATCTCAAAGATCTCAAAGATAATCAAAATTCTGATCAAAATGATGAAATGGCTTTAATCCGTTATTCACAACAATCTGATTTTCGTCGAGAGATAATTAAAGGATCCATGCGTTCCCAAAGGCGTAAAACTGTTATTTGGGAATTTTTTCAAGCAAAAGTACATTCTCCCCTTTTTTTTGATAGAATAGATAAACTTTTTGATTTTTCGTTTGATATATGGGGGCTAAAAAAAAAAATTCTTAGCAATTTCATGTGGAAAAATCAAAAAAAAAAAAAAATTGATATTGATAAAAAAGACGAAGAACAATCAAAAATAGAAGAAAAAAGACGGATAGAAATTGCAGAAACTTGGGATAGCTTCCTATTTGCTCAAATAATAAGAGGTTCTCTCTTAGTAACTCAATCTATTCTTAGAAAATATATTATATTACCTTTATTGATAATAATTAAAAATAGCGTCCGTATGTTATTATTTCAATTTCCCGAGTGGTCTGAGGATTTAAAGGATTGGAAACGTGAAATGCATGTTAAATGCACTTATAATGGGGTTCAACTATCCGAAACAGAATTTCCAAAAAACTGGTTAACGGATGGTATTCAGATAAAAATCCTATTTCCTTTTTATCTTAAACCTTGGCATAAATCTAAATTTCAATCATCTCAGAAGGCTCGATTCAAAAAAACAAGAGACAAAAGAGAAAAAAATGATTTTTGTTTTTTAACAGTTTGGGGAATGGAAACCGAACTACCGTTTGGTTCTGCCCAAAAAAAGCCTTCTTTTTTTGAACCTATTTCTAAAGAATTAAAAAAAAGAATCAACAAATTCAAAACTAAGTCTTTTCTGCTTTTAAGGATTTTCAAAGAAAGAGCAACAATTTTCCTAAAAGTCACAAAAGAAATTAAAAACTGGATTCTCAAAAACTTTCTTTTTATAAAAGGAAAAATAAAAGACCTTTCAAAACGAAATCTAATTCCATTATTTGGCCCGAGAGAAATATATGAATTAAATGAAACGAAAAAAGATTCAATAATAAGTAATCAGATGATTCCTGAACTATCTGTTCAAAAAAAATCCATGGAGTGGACAAATTCTTCACTCAGCGAAAATAAAATCCAAAATGTGATTGATAGAATAAAGACAATAAGAAATAAAATCGAAGAAATTTCAAAAGAAAAACAAAACCTAACTAATAGTTCTAATAAACTGCGTTATGATTCTAAAATAAGGAAGCCATCAAAAAAAATTTGGCAGACATTCAAAAGACAAAATACCCGATTAATTCGTAAATCCATTTTTTTTTTTTATTTTTGCATTGAACAACTGTCTATAGCCCTTTTTCTAGGTATCATTAATATTCCAAGAATTACTACACAACTTTTTTTTGAATCAACAAAAACAATTCTTGATAAATATATTTACAAGGCTGAAGAAAGTGAAGAAAAAATTAATAAAAAAAAAAATACCATTTATTTTATTTCGACTATAAAAAATTTAATATCCAATAAAAAAAAAATTAGTTATGACCTATGCTCTTTATCACAAGCATATGTATTTTACAAATTATCACAAATTCAAGTTAGTAACTTTTCTAAATTAAAGGCTGTTCTTGAATATAACATATGCATCACATCCTTTTTTGTTAAAAATCAAATAAAGGAGTTTTTTCAAGAACAAGGAATCTTTCATTATGACTTGAAAGATAAAACCTTTTTAAATTCCGAAGTAAATCAATGGAAAAGCTGGTTACGAAGTAATCATCAATACAATTTACCTCAAATTGCGTGGGCTAGATTAGTAACCCAAAAATGGAAAAAGAAAATAAACCAAGATTCTCTAGTTCTAAATCCAAGTTTAACCAAAGAGGATTCATATGAAAACAAGAAATTTGAGAATTACAAAAAACAAAGTGTTTTTGAGGCCGACTCGTTATTAAATCCAAAACATAATTTAAAAAAAAATTCTATATATAATCTTTTTTGCTACAAATCCATTCATTCTACAGAAAAAACTTTTGACACGTCTAAAGGCATTGCTCTAGATAATTGTTTAGTCTCTTGTTTTCTAGAAAAATATAATATTCGGGGTATAGGGGAAATTCGGCATAGAAAATATTTGGATTGGAGAATTCTAAACTTTTGGTTTACAAAAAAAGTAAATATTGAGTCTTGGGTTGATACTAAGAGTAAAAAAAAATATATTAATACTAAAGTTCAGAATTATCAAAGAATTGATAAAATAATTAAGACGGGTCTTGCCAATCAAAAAAGAAACTTTTTTGATTGGATGGGAATGAATGAAGAAATACTAAACCGTCGTATAACAAATTTTGAATTTTTTTTCTTTCCAGAATTTTTCTTATTTTCTAGTACATATAAAATGAAGCCGTGGGTCATACCAATCAAATTACTTCTTTTAAATTTTAATGAAAACATAAATGTTAATAAAAAGATTACTCGAAAGAAAAAAGGTTTTATACCATCAAATGAAAAAAAATCGCTTCGATTTTATAATCTAAATAAAGAAGAAAAAGAATCGGCCAGTCAAGTAGAGCTTAAATCAGATAAAGAAAAAAAAAAAAATCCTGAATCAGCTCTATTAAACCAAGAAAAAAATATTGAAGAAAATTATGCAGAATCGACGATAAAAAAACGTAAAAATAAAAAACAATACAAAAGCAATACAGAAGCGGAACTTGATTTATTTCTCACAAGATATTCGCGTTTTCAATTGCGATGGAATTGTTTTTTTAATCAAAAAATTCTCAATAATGTAAAAGTATACTGTCTCTTGGTTAGACTAAAAAATCCAAACGAAATAGCGATATCTTCTATTGAAAGAGGAGAGATGAGCCTAGACATTCTAATGATTGAGAAAAATTTTACTTTTGCAAAATTAATGAAAAAAGGAATATTGATTATTGAACCTGTCCGTTTGTCTGTACAAAACGATGGACAACTTATTATATATAGAACCATAGGTATTTCGTTGGTTCATAAAAATAAACACAAAATAAGTAAAAGATACAAAAAAAAAAGCTATATTGATAAAAAAAAAATTGAAAAATCCATTACAAAATATCAAAACAAAACTGTAAATAGAAAAAAAAATAATTATGATTTCTTTGTCCCTGAAAATATTCTATCCCCTAAACGACGTAAAGAATTTCGAATTCTAATTTGTTTCAACTTAAAAAAAAAAAATGCGAGGGATAGAAATTCAAGATTTGATAAGAATATTCAAAACTTGACCACAGTTTTGGATAAAAAGAAAGATCTTGCTAAGGATAAAAATAACCTAATTAAATTCAAATCCTTTCTTTGGCCCAATTTTAGATTAGAAGATTTAGCTTGTATGAATCGCTATTGGTTTAATACTACTAACGGAAATCATTTCAGTATGATAAGAATACACATGTATACGCGATTTCCACTTCATTAATGATCGATCCTTTTTACTATATATAATATATTAAGTTACGTTATATGAAAACAACTGTATGAGCTATGAGGGATTGTTTTAAATTCAATCTTTATACATGATATTAATTTAATCAATGACATAGATACCAATCCGAGCGGATCCATAAATAAATTAACAGAATCCTCCTTTTTTAGATCTAAATGTAGATTTTTTTTTATAAAATGAAGAATTAAGAAGTTGATAATTAAATTCAGATCCTTGTACAAAAAAACTACCATTATTATTACTGATCAGTAAAATTCATATCTTTCAATTCATATTAAAAAGGGAAGGATTTCTTTTTATGATAAAAAATGCATTCATTTCATTTCAAGAACAAAAAGAGGAAAGCAGAGGATCTGTTGAATTTCAAGTATTCAGTTTTACTAATAAGATACGAAGACTTACTTCACATTTGGAATTGCACAGAAAAGATTATTTATCTCAGAGGGGTCTACGAAAAATTCTGGGAAAACGTCAACGACTGCTGGCTTATTTGTCAAAAAAAAATAGAGTACGTTATAAAGAATTAATTAATCAGTTGAATATTCGGGAATTAAAAACTCGTTAAATTCAAAAATTGTGAATTAGTGCATTTTTTAGATCTTTAATTTTTTGATAAACTTCTTTTTCAGCAATCTAATTCATGCCAGAACGAATCAAGGAAAAACTTATGAAGAGACCAGTTACAGGAAAAGATCTTATGATAGTCAATATGGGACCTCACCACCCATCCATGCATGGGGTTCTTCGCTTAATTGTTACTCTAGATGGTGAGGATGTTGTTGACTGTGAACCCATATTGGGTTATTTACACCGAGGAATGGAAAAAATTGCAGAAAACCGAGCAATTATACAATATTTACCTTATGTAACGCGATGGGATTATTTAGCTACTATGTTTACAGAAGCAATAACAGTAAATGGACCAGAACAATTGGGAAATATTCAAGTTCCTAAAAGGGCCAGCTATATCAGAGTAATTATGCTAGAATTGAGTCGTATAGCTTCTCATCTGTTATGGCTCGGTCCTTTTATGGCAGATATTGGTGCACAGACTCCTTTTTTCTATATTTTCAGAGAACGAGAATTTGTATATGATCTATTCGAAGCTGCCACCGGTATGAGAATGATGCATAATTTTTTTCGTATTGGAGGAATAGCGGCTGATTTACCTTATGGTTGGATAGATAAATGCTTGGATTTTTGTGATTATTTTTTAACAGAAGTTGTTGAATATCAAAAACTGATTACACGAAATCCTATTTTTTTAGAACGGGTTGAAGGAGTTGGGATTATTGGTGGGGAAGAAGCAATAAATTGGGGTTTATCCGGACCAATGCTACGCGCATCCGGAATACCATGGGATCTGCGTAAAGTTGATCGTTATGAGTCTTACGATGAATTTGAATGGGAAATTCAGTGGCAAAAACAAGGAGATTCATTAGCTCGGTATTTAGTACGACTTAGCGAAATGACAGAATCCATAAAAATTATTCAACAGGCTCTGGAAGGACTTCCGGGGGGTCCCTATGAGAATTTAGAAAGCAGAGGCTTTGATAGAAAAAGGAATCCAGAATGGAATGATTTTGAATATCGATTCATTAGTAAAAAACCTTCTCCTACTTTTGAATTATCGAAACAAGAACTTTATGTAAGAGTTGAAGCTCCAAAAGGGGAATTAGGAATTTTTCTCATAGGAGATCAAAGTGGTTTTCCTTGGAGATGGAAAATCCGACCGCCGGGTTTTATTAATTTGCAAATTCTTCCTGAACTAGTTAAAAGAATGAAATTGGCTGATATTATGACGATACTCGGTAGCATAGATATAATTATGGGAGAAGTTGATCGTTAAAATGATAATTTATGCAACAGCAGTCCAAACTATAAATTCTTTTGTTAGATTGGAATCTTTAAAAGAGGTCTATGGGCTCATATGGATATTTGTCCCTATATTTTCTCTTGTATTGGGAATCATAACAGGTGTACTAGTAATTGTGTGGTTAGAAAGAGAAATATCTGCAGGGATACAACAACGTATTGGACCTGAATACGCCGGCCCGTTGGGAATTCTTCAAGCTCTAGCCGACGGGACAAAACTACTTTTCAAAGAAAATCTTCGTCCATCTAGAGGAAATACTCCTTTATTTAGTATTGGACCATCTATAGCAGTTATCTCCATTTTACTAAGTTATTCAGTAATTCCCTTTAGTAATCACCTTGTTTTAGCGGATCTCAATATCGGTATTTTTTTATGGATTGCCATCTCAAGTATTGCTCCTATTGGACTTCTTATGTCAGGATATGGATCAAATAATAAATATTCTTTTTTAGGTGGTCTGCGAGCTGCTGCCCAATCGATTAGTTATGAAATACCATTAACTCTATGTGTTTTATCAATATCTCTACGTGCGATTCGTTGAAACATAAACGTTTATTTTTCCTATTCCGTTTCTTCTAGACGAATAAGTTAAAAGGCGGAATATATAAATATAGTTATCTTTCGGGTTAATCTTAATAAAAGAAAAAGGAATTTGATAGTTATATATGAGTGAAAAAAACTGCTCAGAAATTAGCAGTAAAAAGAAAAATTGAGTCTCATTTCCTATGTACAAAGGTTAAACGAAAATAAACATAAGCGTAAGAATCACTTTACCCCAAGGTTGGTTGATTAGTCATCCTGGCTTGAAGCGGGTTAAAAATATTTAACCGTATAATGTTTTCACTATCAGTTATATAACTATCAGTTATATAGATTAACATACATGTATTACAAAGTGAGCGGCAATTAGGTAAAAGTGAGTGGATGGTTAGAAACACCAAAATACACAAAGAATTTGTAATAGAGATTAATCAAATTGAAAAGGATATTTATGCATAACATAAGAAAAAAAAAAAAGAAGGTTAATTGGGGCTTAAAATTAGTAGAAATGATCAGACAGTACTCCCCAAGATTCCGATTCAGAGTATGCTCCTATCCACTTATAAATGTAATGACTATCAGAAACGAAATAATCCTTTATTTTTTATAAGTCCACCAACTTTTTTCTAAAAAAAGAAAGAAGAATAGGAACGAAACTAGGATATTTTTTTCCTATATTTCGAAAATAAAATAGAATTTCTGTCATGAATAATAAACTAATAGGATATCTAATTCTTTTTCGTAATTAAAAACCACTATGGGCTGAAATACCTATTTTTATTTTTACAAGGAGTATCTTATTAAAGGATTAAGTTATTACTCAACAAATAGAAATTCAAATTTGTAAAGGATGAGATGAATTCCGAAGCGCTTTTTTTATTCTTATAATTTGAGCAGACAGAATTCCATTGGTATAATTCGGGATCCCAGATATATTTATATTTAGAATCTATTTTAGAACACATCATATCTATCTAAATAATACTAATTCTGGTCCTTAGATTTATTTATGGCCCCCGAGGAGCCGTATGAGGCGAAGACCTCATGTACGGTTTTGTAATAGCGGTGAAAATAGTAATGTTATCACCGACTAGGATTATCTAACAGTTTAAGTACAGTTGATATAGTTGAGGCACAATCAAAATATGGTTTTTGGGGATGGAATTTGTGGCGTCAACCTATAGGTTTTATAATTTTTCTAATTTCTTCCCTAGCAGAATGCGAGAGGTTACCGTTTGATTTACCAGAAGCGGAAGAAGAATTAATAGCAGGTTATCAAACTGAATATTCAGGTATCAAATTTGGTTTATTTTACGTTGCTTCTTATCTAAATCTATTAATTTCCTCATTATTTGTAACAGTTCTATACTTAGGCGGTTGGAATATTTCTATTCCGTATATATCTATTCTGGAGCTATTTCAAAGGGATCAAATTTTTGGAACAACAATTGGTATCTTTATTACATTAGCTAAAACTTATTTGTTCTTGTTCATTTCTATCGCAACAAGATGGACTTTACCTAGGCTAAGAATGGATCAACTATTAAATCTTGGATGGAAATTTCTTTTACCTATTTCCCTTGGTAATCTATTATTAACAACTTCTTTCCAACTCTTTTCACTCTAAATTGAAAATGAATCCAACATATTCATTATTTGTTTTAAACAAGAGAAAGAAACAAAGATAAAATTATTCATAGATAATTACAATATGCTTCCTATGATAACCGGGTTCATGAATTATGGTCAACAAACCCTACGAGCTGCAAGGTATATTGGTCAAGGTTTCATGATTACCTTATCCCACACAAATCGTTTACCTGTAACTATTCAATATCCCTATGAAAAATTAATAACATCGGAACGTTTCCGTGGTCGAATCCATTTTGAATTTGATAAATGCATTGCTTGTGAAGTATGTGTTCGAGTATGTCCTATAGATCTGCCTGTTGTTGATTGGAAATTGGAAACTAATATTCGAAAAAAACGATTGCTTAATTACAGTATTGATTTTGGAATTTGTATATTTTGTGGTAATTGTGTTGAGTATTGTCCAACAAATTGTTTGTCAATGACTGAAGAATATGAATTTTCAACTTATGATCGTCACGAATTGAATTATAATCAAATAGCTTTGGGTCGTTTACCAATGTCAGTAATTGATGATTACACTATTCGAACAATTTTGAATTCACCTCAACCAATAAATGGGTAAACCCATTAATTTGATTAAAAAAAGAATTCAAAATTTTTGAATTATATAAAGAATTTAATTAACAATTTGTATTTATATAATGATATTAAGTATTAAGGCTCATTCTTTTAATATAATATATTCGTAATTACTTTCCTGAAATAGATAGGTTGAAAATACACTTTAGAATAAAAAAAGCGAAACTGTCTAATAATTGTATCTACATCAATTCATATGCATTAGATTCTAATTTCACTCTATTAGAAACATATTAAAAACGAATTTCCTGGTTAAATTAATAAGGTCATGAAAAGGATTTCGATTTTTTTCTTATTTTAATAATATAATGGATTTGCCTGGACCAATACATGATTTTCTTTTAGTTTTTCTGGGATCCGGTCTTCTAGTAGGAGGTCTGGGAGTGGTCTTACTTCCCAACCCAATATTTTCAGCTTTTTCCTTAGGATTTGTTCTTGTTTGTATATCTTTATTGTATATTCTATCAAATTCTCATTTTGTAGCTGCTGCACAACTCCTTATTTACGTGGGGGCCATAAATGTTTTAATCATATTTGCTGTGATGTTCATGAATGATTCAGAATATTCCACAGATTTGAATTTGTGGACCGTTGGGAATGGGATTACTTCGTTGGTTTGTACAACTATTCTTTTTTCATTAATGTCTACTATTCTCGATACGTCATGGTACGGGGTTATTTGGACTACAAGATTAAACCAGATTCTAGAGCAAGATTTAATAAGTAATAGTCAACAAATAGGAATTCATTTATCAACAGATTTTTTTCTTCCATTTGAACTCATTTCAATAATTCTTTTAGTTGCTTTGATAGGTGCAATTTCGGTGGCTCGTCAATAAAAAACGTTAGAATTAATAAAGACCAAAGAAAACTTTGTGTATGTTATGATATTTTTTTCCGTTCATTCAATTAAATTGGATTGAATCTTATTTCATATTTAAAATATTAATTTTTATATTTGATATATATATTTGAATTTTTTTTTCCTAATATAGTTTTTATTCGTACTTTTTTGTTATATTCTAGTTGATTGAATCCGGTGAATTATTTTTCATATTTAAATGAATCCAAATTGATAAGGAGTTGCTGAATGATACTCGAACATGTACTTGTTTTGAGTGCCTATTTATTTTTGATTGGTCTTTATGGATTGATCACGAGTCGAAATATGGTTAGGGCTCTTATGTGTCTTGAACTTATACTCAATGCAGTTAATATGAATTTCGTAACATTTTCTGATTTTTTTGATAATTCCCAACTAAAAGGGGATATTTTCTGCATTTTTGTTATAGCAATTGCAGCCGCTGAAGCCGCTATTGGATTAGCTATAGTCTCGTCAATTTATCGTAACAGAAAATCAACTCGCATCAACCAATCGACCTTATTAAATAAGTAGCATAAAAAAAATTATAGATTGAAATTTGCATATATAATCGGTTCTGACCTACTAGATTATATTTGTGAAAATCTCAGAAATCCAAGTATTTTAGCCCCATTTTTTATCAATTGAGCCAGAATTCATTACAAAAATTCTATTAAAGGAAATCATTGCTTCATCTAGTATTTTAATATATCATTCAGTTAGAAGTTTACTAGATTGAAAATTTATGACATTCAAAAAACTATCGATCCTATGTCACATTCAGTAAAAATTTATGATACCTGTATAGGATGTACTCAATGTGTCCGAGCATGCCCTACAGACGTATTAGAAATGATACCTTGGGATGGATGTAAAGCTAAGCAAATAGCTTCCGCTCCAAGAACCGAGGACTGTGTTGGTTGTAAGAGATGTGAATCCGCCTGTCCAACGGATTTTTTGAGCGTTCGAGTTTATTTATGGCATGAAACAACTAGAAGCATGGGTCTAGCTTATTGATACGTTACCGAAAACCTCATTTGAATAAATTTCGAATACATTTTATTTTTTTTTATTGACAAGTACTCGTACTCAAAAAAGTTAAATTTTATTTTTTTTGAGTACGCGTTCTTTGGACCTGGTGTATCTTGTCTTTACCACGAATGATTTTCCTTGGTTAACAATAATTGTTGTTTTTCCAATATCTGCCGGTTCGTTAATGTTATTTCTCCCACATAGGGGAAATAAAGTCAATAAATGGTATACTATATGCATTTGTATTTTAGAACTTCTTCTAACGACCTATGCTTTTTGTTATAATTTTAAAATGGACGATCCATTAATTCAACTGTCCGAAGATTATAAATGGATCAATTTTTTAGATTTTTATTGGAGAATGGGAATAGATGGACTTTCTATAGGAACGATTTTATTGACGGGATTTATTACTACTTTAGCCACTTTAGCGGCTTTTCCAGTTACTCGGGATTCCCGATTATTCCATTTCCTGATGTTAGCAATGTACAGCGGTCAAATAGGATTATTTTCTTCTCGGGATCTTCTACTTTTTTTCATCATGTGGGAATTAGAATTAATTCCCGTTTATCTACTTTTATCCATGTGGGGTGGAAAGAAACGTCTGTATTCAGCTACAAAATTTATTTTATACACGGCAGGAAGTTCCATTTTTTTATTAATAGGAGTTTTAGGTATAAGTTTATATGGTTCGAACGAACCAACATTAAATTTAGAACTCTTAGCTAATCAATCCTATCCTGTCACACTCGAAATACTATTTTATATTGGATTTCTTATTGCTTTTGCCGTCAAATCACCGATTATACCTTTACATACTTGGTTACCTGACACCCACGGCGAGGCACATTACAGTACCTGTATGCTTCTCGCTGGAATCTTATTAAAAATGGGAGCATATGGGTTGGTTCGAATCAATATGGAATTATTACCTCACGCTCATTCTATGTTTTCTCCTTGGTTGATGGTAGTCGGTACAATCCAAATAATTTATGCAGCTTCAACATCTCCCGGTCAACGTAATTTAAAAAAGAGAATAGCCTATTCCTCTGTATCTCATATGGGTTTTATAATTATAGGTATTAGTTCTATAACGGATCCTGGACTTAATGGAGCTATTTTACAAATAATCTCTCATGGATTTATTGGTGCTGCACTTTTTTTCTTGGCAGGAGCGAGTTATGATAGAATTAGGCTTGTTTATCTTGATGAAATGGGTGGAATGGCTATCTCCATTCCAAAAATATTTACAATGTTTACTATCTTATCGATGGCTTCCCTTGCATTGCCAGGCATGAGTGGTTTTGTTGCAGAATTAATCGTTTTTTTTGGAATAATTACCAGCCAAAAATATTTCTTAATTTCAAAAATTTTAATTATTTTTGTAATGGCAATTGGAATGATATTAACTCCTATATATTTATTATCTATGTCACGCCAAATGTTCTATGGATACAAGTTAATTAATGTCAAAAACTTTTCTTTTTTTGATTCTGGACCCCGAGAGTTATTTCTTTCAATCTCCATTCTTCTACCCATAATTGGTATTGGGATTTATCCTGATTTTGTGCTCTCATTAGCAAGTGATAAGGTCGAATCCATTTTATCTAATTACTTTTATGGATAGTTTTCAGGAGATTAAAAAAAACATTAAATTGAATTGTAATCAGAAGTCTTTGGTCTTTGTATTGTGAGAACCTTTTGAATCATTGTACTACTTGATTCAAAAGGTTCTTGATGATTTACTACTAAAACTAAATTATATTTCTTAACTTATATGAAGTTAGATATAGATGCTATTTTTTTTTATTTGGATTCTTTTTTTTTTTTTTACTGTTTTATTTATATTTAATTCGATGTAAATGAACCATAACTATGTAAACCTATTCCTAAAAGATTGACGCCAAAATAGCATATCCAAATTAAAAGAAAACCTATCGAAGCCACAATTGCAGAATTTATACCCGTAACATTCTTATTAGTTTTAATATGTAAATAAATTGCGAATATGGTCCAAGTAATAAATGCCCAAGTTTCTTTTGGATCCCAGTTCCAATATGAACCCCATGTTTCATTAGCCCATACAGCTCCTGAAAGAATGCCGACGGTTAAAAAGATAAATCCAAGACTAATAATACGAAAACTCCAATAATCTAATTGTTCAATCAATTGATACCTATAATAATTTCTAGAAAAACTAAAATTAATGTTTTGTTGTAGTAAAATAGAATTTCTTTCATTTATGTAGTAAAATATATCAAAAGAAAATAATTCATTTAATAAAAATTTTTTTTTTATATTCTTTTTCCAAAAAGTGGGTCCGACTTTGCGAAATGTAATCACTAGAAGAGCTATTGATAATAATGATCCACATAACAGAGCGCCATAGCTTAATATCATCATACTTACGTGCATCATTAACCACTGGGACTGAAGAGCTGGTACTAATATTGCAGACTGAGACATTTTGTTTAAAAGACCTGAAGTAGCAAAACCCTGAATAAAAATAGCACTTGGCGCAGTTATTGCGTTTAAGTGATTTTTTTGTTTTTTATTAAAATAGGAAACCATATGAATAATTGAAAAAGCCCATGAAAGAAAAATTAATGATTCATATAAATTACTTAATGGAAAATGTCCTGAATAAATCCAACGAGTGACTAATAATCCTGTTATACCAAAAAACGTAATTACGATTCCTTTATCTGATGAATCAAAAAATCCTATAATTTCATCTAAATTAACTAATAAAGTTAAAAAATAAATTGTCAGTACAATTGAAACGACCGAAAAAGATATATGAGTTAATATATGCTCTAAAATTGAAAAAATCATAAAAAAATTTGTTAAAAATTAATAAATTAATACTAGGTTTTACCCGATTTTAGAAAAAAAGTCGGGTATTATTTTGATTATAAAACTTATAATATCTTTTTTATAAGATCTTATGCCGCTACTCGGACTCGAACCGAGATGCTCTAGCACTGCTTCCTAAGAGCAGCGTGTCTACCAATTTCACCATAGCGGCAACTTGTTCAAAACAATACTAACAAGTTTTTATTCAATCGTCGAGATTCAAATTTAGCCAATTGACCGGAATTTATAATTGATTTAATGAATAAAAACTTGTTAAATAGGTCTTGTGGGTTTTAATTCAATTAAGATTTTTTTTATCTAAGTTATTTAAAATTATTTTAATTCACTTTTTGTCCTTTATATATATTTTTTTTTCTATAATACAATGAAAAATTTAACTAAATTCAAGTAATTGGGACTTTAACCCAACAACAAAACTCTAAATGCTCTTTATCATTTTTTTTTTCATTTATATAATTAAAAAAAGGATAAAAAGCATTTATCAGTTTCATTAATAAAAAAAATGCTTTTTCTAAAAATTAAAACTTCTCCAAAATTCTTAGAAATTTGAAATAAAATAAGATTTTCCTAATTGCTCAAGAGAAATTATAAAAATATTTATTTTGATGCATCTTTTTATATTGTACAAAGATAAGATTTTGTGATCACTTAAAAATCATATCATATATTATTATTTATTAATATTATCTAATATTCACCTGTTGTGGACAGATGCTTTTATCAATTTAATTACAAGTAAAGAATATAAAAATTTAGAGAAATAATAATTCCTAAAGGTATAAAGTTCAATTTTTTTTCACTTAAATTAATTAATTTAAAGAACCTATTGATTTTACTTAAAGATCTTTTATTTATTCATTAAGAGTAAATAAAAGATCTTTATTTATTATTGCATCAAGGTAGTGATGGTGAAAATAAGAATCTCCCCGTTTTTTTGAACTAAAAAAATGTGAACCTTTCTTTTTTATCTATATATTGTCTTTTTTTTTCCTCTTTTGGTTCACATTTTTTTATATGTATTCTAAAAAATTTGTTTTTAAGTTAGGCTAATTCTAGTTATTATAGTGTTTTTTATTTATTTTGTTGTACAAAAAAACTTTTTGAATTACCTGTAGAAAGTGATTTCCCTAACGAAAAAGCTTTCAACGATGTCCAATATCCCTTCCTTTTCCAAATTTTTTTACGAATACGCTTTTTCGAGATAGAAGTACGTTTTTTTGGAACTGCCATTCAAAAATGAAAAAAACTTTTTCAGTGGTATAATTGGATGTCAAAGACATTTATTATTCTATTCTTTCGTACTCCATATAGAGTTATTTTTTTTCTTTCAAATTTTATTATATATTATTTTCAAAACAAAAAAGACATTCAAAAGTTTAAAACCCAACTGTTTTTTACTTTTTTTTTTAATTCAATTTTTTTTATTTAACGTTTGAAATCCGTACGAGAGTGCTCATTTAATTAATCTATACTGCTCGATTAGATTATCAAAAAATTATGAGATTTCTTCACATCATATGTAAAAAAAATATAGATTATAATAAATCTTTCTTACAAATAAAAAAAGCTCACTTAGTGTACTGGAAGACAATAACTAAATTCCATAATTAAAATTCATTCCTTAATAATTCTAAATAATCAAACTCAAATAACTTTGTTTTAGGTAAAGTTTTTTAGTATATAATTAATATTAAGTTTAAGTATTTTTTTGTCGTGTAAATCTTTGTTCTATTCTTAATATATGTATATAAATTATTATAATAATAATACGGAATTTTAATTCACTTTTTCTGTATCTGCATAAAATCACATCTAATTTTTTGATTTTAATATGTATTTCTTTTCAAAGATTTCTGAAGGATTATACTAATTCAAAAAAATTTATATTTAGGTTTAAAATCTCGTGCTTTTTTATTGTCCCCTTTGAAAAAAAATATATATATACAAACCAGTGAATAAGAAATAAAAAATTTAAGAATAAAATAAAAAGGATTTTTTATTTTATGGAACATACATATCAATATTCATGGATCATCCCTTTCATTCCACTCCCAGTACCTATTTTATTAGGAGTTGGACTTCTACTTTTTCCGACAGCAACAAAAAACCTTCGCCGTATGTGGACTTTTCTGAGTATTTTTTTGTTAAGTATAGTTATGATCTTTTCACTCTATCTATCTATTCACCAAATTGTTCTAAGTTGCATTCATCAAAATGTGTGGTCTTGGACCATAAATAATGAATTTTCCTTTGAGTTCGGTTACTTTATTGATCCACTTACTTCTATTATGTCAATATTAATTACAACTGTTGGTATTTTGGTTCTTATTTATAGTGACAATTATATGTCTCATGATCAAGGATATCTGAGGTTTTTTGCTTATATGGGTTTTTTTAATACTTCAATGTTAGGATTAGTTACTAGTTCTAATTTGATCCAAGTTTATTTTTTTTGGGAATTAGTTGGAATGTGTTCGTATTTATTAATAGGTTTTTGGTTCACACGACCTATTGCAGCGAATGCTTGTCAAAAAGCTTTTGTAACTAATCGTGTAGGGGATTTTGGTTTATTATTAGGAATTTTAGGTCTTTATTGGATAACAGGCAGTTTTGAATTTCAGGATTTGTTCGAAATATTCAATAATTTAATTTTAAATAATAGAGTAAATCTCTTATTCCTTACTTTGTGTGCGTTTTTATTATTTGTGGGTCCTATTGCTAAATCCGCACAATTTCCTCTTCATGTATGGTTACCTGATGCCATGGAGGGCCCTACTCCTATTTCGGCTCTTATACATGCTGCTACTATGGTAGCGGCGGGAATTTTTCTTGTAGCTCGTCTTATGCCTCTTTTTATAGTTATCCCTTCTATAATGTATATAATATCTTTGATAGGTATAATAACAGTACTCTTAGGAGCCACTTTAGCTCTTGCTCAAAAAGACATTAAGAGAGGTTTAGCCTATTCTACAATGTCTCAACTGGGTTATATGATGTTAGCTCTAGGTATGGGATCTTATCGATCCGCTTTATTTCATTTGATTACTCATGCTTATTCAAAAGCTTTGTTGTTTTTAGGATCTGGATCCATTATTCATTCAATGGAAGCTATAGTTGGATATTCTCCCGATAAAAGTCAGAATATGATTCTTATGGGTGGTTTGACAAAACATGTCCCGATTACAAAAACCGCCTTTTTAGTAGGAACCCTTTCTCTTTGTGGTATTCCCCCCCTTGCTTGTTTTTGGTCTAAAGATGAAATTCTTAATGATAGTTTGTTGTTTTCGCCAATTTTTGCACTAATAGCTTGTTCAACAGCGGGATTAACCGCATTTTATATGTTTCGGATTTATTTACTTACTTTTGAAGGACATTTAAACACTTATTTTATAAATTACAGTGGAAAAAAAAGTAGCTCCTTCTATTCAATCTCTTTATGGGGTAAAGAAGAAGAAAAAAAACTTAATAGAAATTTTGGGTTAGTACCATTATTAACAATGAATAATATGAAAAGAGCTTCTTTTTTTTACAAGAAAACATATAAAATTAGTAATAATGTAAGAAATAAAACTTTTATTACTGTTGAAAATTTTGGACTTAATACAAGAACTTTCTATTATCCCCATGAATCAGACAATACTATTCTATTTCCTATGCTTGTATTGCTTTTATTTACTTTGTTTATTGGAGCCATAGGAATTCCTTTCAATCAAGAAGGAATAGACTTTGATATATTATCAAAATTATTCACGCCGTCGATAAACCTTTTGCATAAAAATTCGCAAAGTTTTGTAGATTGGTATGAATTTTTGAGAAATGCAACTTTTTCAGTCAGTATAGCTTTTTTTGGAATATTTATAGCATACTGTTTATATAAGCCTTTTTATTCATCTTTATTAAATTTAACCTTACTTAATTCATTTCAAAAATGGAATTCTAAACGAATTCGTTGGGAAAAACTAATAAATTTTGTATATAATTGGTCATATAATCGTGGTTACATCGATGCTTTTTTTAAAACATCTTTAATTGAAAGTATAAGAAGATTAGCAAAACTAACGAATTTTTTTGATAAACGAATCATTGATGGAATTACAAATGGGGTAGGTATTACAAGTTTCTTTGTAGGAGAAGTAACAAAATATATAGGTGGAAGTCGCATCTCTTCTTATCTGTTCTTGTATTTGTTCTATGTATTGATTTTTTTTACGATCCTCTTTTTTTTTTATTTTGAAAAATTCTAAATTCGAATTTTCTTTATT